ATCCCTAGGATAAAGAAGAAGAAAAGTGTGCTAAGGAAACTCGCAAGGAAAGTGCCAACCGATCGTTTACTTAAGTTTGAGCGAGTTTTCAAAGCACAAAAACGTATACATATGTCTGTTTTCAAAGCACAAAGAGTTCTTGATGAGATTCGCTGGCGTTACTACGAGGAAACTGTTATGATACTGAACCTCATGCCTTATCGAGCATCTTATCCCATCTTAAAGTTGGTTTATTCAGCAGCAGCGAATGCTACTCATTATAGGGATTTCGACAAAGCGAATTTATTCATTACTAAAGCGGAAGTAAGTAGGAGTACTATTATGAAAAAATTTAGACCTCGGGCTCGAGGGCGTAGTTTTCCCATAAAAAAAAGCATGTGTCATATAACAATTGTATTAAATATAGTAAAGAAATCTAAATAACCTTTAGATTCATCTAAGATTTTAATTCCCACTAAAAAAAAATATAGAATAGAAAAATATGGGACAAAAAATAAATCCACTCGGTTTCAGACTTGGTACAACCCAAAAACACCATTCCTTTTGGTTCGCACAACCAAAAAATTATTCGGAAGGTTTACAGGAAGATAAAAAAATAAGGAATTGTATCAAGAACTATATACAAAAGAATAGGAAAAAGGGCTCAAATAGAAAAATAGAATCAGACTCAAGTTCCGAAGTAATTACACATAATAGAAAAACGGACTCAGGTTCAAGTTCTGAAGTAATTACACGTATAGAAATTCAAAAAGAAATCGATACGATCCACGTCATAATCCATATCGGATTCCCTAATTTATTAAAGAAAAAAGGAGCAATCGAAGAATTAGAGAAAGATCTACAAAAGGAAATTCACTCTGTAAACCAAAGACTTAATATTTCTATCGAAAAAGTTAAAGAGCCTTATAGAGAACCTAACATTCTTGCAGAATATATAGCTTTTCAATTAAAAAATAGAGTTTCATTCCGAAAGGCAATGAAAAAAGCCATTGAATTAACTAAAAAAGCAGATATAAGAGGAGTCAAAGTCAAAATTGCGGGTCGTCTCGGAGGAAAAGAAATTGCACGTGCCGAATGCATCAAAAAGGGTAGACTCCCCCTCCAAACAATTCGCGCTAAAATTGATTATTGCTGCTATCCAATTCGAACTATCTATGGAGTATTAGGTGTAAAAATTTGGATATTCGTAGACGAAGAATAACTAATCTTGTCTTCGCATTCTGTCCAGTGATAGTGATAGAATAAAAAATGACAAGAGACTTTTTTTCCTGAAATCCCCGGAAAAAACAAGAAATTCTACCTCTTTCTTTCTATAAGATTTAATGAAAATTGATAAATCATTTAATATAATTGCTATGCTTAGTGTGTGACTCGTTATTTTTTTCTTTAAAAAAGAAAAAAAACTTAGTAATTATAGAAAATTAACTACTAACCAACCTATTGCTTCGTATTGTCGAGATCCTAGCTAAGAAACAGTCACTATATGAATAAATATCTCTATGATAAATGAGTGGATCTATCATATAGTTGTAGCAACTGCTTTTTCTCTAAAAAAGAAATGAGATTCTAGGTTGTGAAGGAAAACTAAAGGGATGTGGATAAAGGGAGGGATGATAGAAAGAAGGAAGAGGAATTAAGTAAGATATAGGATTCCAATATGCATGGTCTATGAATTGCATCATAAAAAGCAATGTGATAAAGCATCAATATAATAAAAAAATAGACAATTATAAATCGTAACTTGAAACAAGAACTAGAAATTTAAAGCAATAATAAAGAGCCCTCCTGGTTAATAAAACTGAGAAAATTAACTCGGAAAGAAATTTTTTGGAAGCTCCATTGTGGAATTCAGACCTAACCATTCAAGGAGAGGCAGTGGGAACGACAGAACCTATGATTCCATAGGATTTTATTGAAAAGAATCCTAATACTTCATTGGGTGGGATGGCGGAACAAACCAAAAAAATTGTCTTATTTGGTAAGGTTATAAATTAACAAATAAGACAGGAAAGAGTTAATATTCGCCCGCGAAATCCTTTTTGAATTAGAATACTTTACCATTATTCAATAAGAGTAAAAATAAAGATATTTTTTTTAAGGATTACATCATCTATAAAATATAGAATTTAGATAATATAGACACACACATCTAGATATATTCTAGATCTTCTTTCTTGACTATAGATTTTTAGATTTTAACAAATTGAATAATAAATATAAAAAAACCTAAATTTTTCTATTATTTATCTATTAATGTGTATCTATCCCTAATATTTTTGAATATTATGGAATTAGAGAAATTTGCACGCTTTCTCATTTTATTCGCGAGGAGCTGGATGAGAAGAAACTCTCATGTCCAGTTTTGCAGTAGAGATGGAACTAAGAAAGAACCGTCGACTATAACCCCAAAAGAACCAGATTTCGCAAACAACATAGAGGAAGAATGAAAGGAAAATCCTGCCGAGGCAATCGTATTTGTTTTGGTAGATATGCTCTTCAAGCACTTGAACCTGCTTGGATCACGGCGAGACAGATAGAAGCAGGACGAAGAGCAATAACACGATATGCACGTCGTGGTGGAAAAATATGGGTACGTATATTTCCCGACAAACCGGTTACACTAAGACCGACAGAAACACGTATGGGCTCAGGAAAGGGGTCCCCCGAATATTGGGTAGCCGTTGTTAAACCAGGTCGTATACTTTATGAAATGGGGGGGGTATCCGAAACTGTAGCTAGAGCAGCTATCTCCATAGCTGCCAGTAAAATGCCCATACGAAGTCAATTTATTCGATTAGAAATATAGAACCCCTAAAACTCAAAGGAGTATTGAAGATAAAAAAAACCCCTTTTTTTTTCTTTCTGAAAAGACAATATTTCTTTCATCCTTTTGCATTGAAATAACAAATGGAAATCAAAATAATATGATTCAACCTCAGACCCTTTTAAATGTAGCAGATAATAGTGGAGCTCGAAAATTGATGTGTATTCGAGTCATAGGAGCTGCAGGTAATCAGCGATATGCTCGTATTGGTGATGTTATTGTTGCTGTAATCAAAGACGCATTGCCCCAAATGCCCCTAGAAAGATCCGAAGTAATTCGAGCTGTAATTGTACGTACATGTAAAGAGTTCAAATGTGAAGACGGTATAATAATCCGCTATGATGACAATGCAGCGGTTATAATTGATCAAAAAGGAAATCCAAAAGGAACTCGAGTTTTTGGCGCGATTGCTGAGGAATTGAGAGAATTGAATTTTACCAAAATAGTTTCATTAGCTCCTGAAGTATTATAAATACTAGTAGGTGAAATTTAGATCAAAGAATAAATTTAGTAGTTTAATAGATTGTGTTTTATGTATATGTTTTAAAATCTAAAATGAAAAAAAAAGAAAACATGTTGATTATAGAAAAATTTGGAGGAACCTAGAATTAGAGTCTTATGGGCAAGGACACTATTGCTGATTTACTAACCTCTATAAGAAACGCGGACATGAATAAAAAAGGAACAGTTCGAGTAGTATCTACAAATATTACCGAAAACATTGTTAAAATACTTCTACGAGAGGGTTTTATTGAAAGTGTTCGGAAACATCAGGAACGTAACAGATATTTCTTGGTTTCAACTTTGCGACATCAAAAGAGAAAGACTAGAAAAGGAATATATAGAACAAGAACCTTTTTAAAGCGTATCAGCCGACCCGGGTTACGAATTTATACCAACTATCAAGGAATTCCTAAAGTTTTGGGTGGAATGGGAATTGCTATTCTTTCTACTTCTCGAGGGATAATGACAGATCGCGAGGCTCGACTAAACAGAATTGGGGGAGAAGTCTTATGTTATATATGGTAATCGCTCCGACTATAGTGCCCGAATTCTATCTCGACCTTCCTATTTTGAAAATAAAAATCGAAAAATAGGAGAAAAAAATATGACAGAAAAAAAAAATAGGAGAGAAAAAAAAAACCCGAGAGAAGCAAAAGTCACTTTCGAAGGTTTAGTTACGGAAGCCCTACCCAATGGAATGTTCCGCGTTCAGCTAGAGAATGACACCGTCATCCTGGGCTATATTTCAGGAAAGATCCGTTCTAGTTCTATACGAATACTGATGGGGGATAGGGTCAAAATTGAAGTAAGTCGTTATGATTCAAGCAAAGGACGTATAATTTATAGACTTCCCCATAAAGATTCGAAGCGTATCGAAGACTCGAAAGATAGCGAAGATTTGAAAGATAGCGAAGATTCAAAGGATTAGGGTTTTCTTTTTTCTAGCGTAATAAATTCGAAGTTAGAAAATTCAAGCGAAGAGACTTATTTTTTCCAAAATATTAGATTCATAGTTTAAGAAAGGATACGGAAATATGAAAATAAGAGCTTCCGTTCGTAAAATTTGTACAAAATGTCGACTGATTCGTAGGCGTGGACGAATTAGAGTCATTTGCTCTAATCCGAAGCATAAACAAAGACAGGGGTAATCTTTCGAAAAAGAACTTTACTTTTTAAAAAATAAAAAAGTACCCGCGGAAATGTTCCAATTCTAAATAAAAGAATTTTAAATAATTAAAGTAAAGGGTATATTTTACCCTGAAACGGATATCTTTGTATCTTTTTTTCTTTTTGTTATTTCTAACTCATATTTATGAGATAATAAAATATGGCAAAAGCTATACCAAAAATTGGTTCACGTAAGAAAGTGCGTATTGGTTTACGTAGGAATGCACGTTTTAGTCTACGGAAAAGTGCACGTAGAATAACAAAAGGAGTTATTCATGTTCAAGCTAGTTTCAACAATACCATTATAACTGTTACAGATCCGCAAGGTCGGGTGGTTTTCTGGTCCTCCGCAGGTACTTGTGGATTCAAAAGCTCAAGAAAAGCATCACCCTATGCTGGTCAAAGAACAGCAGTAGATGCTATTCGTACAGTAGGTTTGCAACGAGCAGAAGTTATGGTAAAGGGCGCTGGTAGTGGAAGAGATGCCGCATTACGAGCCATTGCTAAAAGTGGTGTGCGATTAAGTTGTATACGCGATGTAACACCTATGCCGCATAATGGATGTCGACCGCCTAAAAAAAGACGTCTGTAAAAGAATTAATCTGTTTTCAAGAGAAATAAACGATTCAATGATCAAATAATAATACTAGTCTATTATGGTTCGAGAGGAGGTAGCAGGATCCACTCAAACACTACAGTGGAAGTGTGTTGAATCAAGAGTAGATAGTAAGCGTCTTTATTATGGTCGTTTCATTCTGTCCCCGCTTAAAAAAGGTCAAGCGGACACCGTCGGTATTGCCTTGCGAAGAGCTTTACTTGGAGAAATAGAAGGAACATGTATCACACGCGCAAAATTTGGGAGCGTGCCACACGAATATTCTACAATAGCAGGTATTGAGGAATCCGTACAAGAAATTTTACTAAATTTGAAAGAAATTGTATTGAGAAGTAATCTCTATGGAGTTAGAGACGCATCAATTTGCGTCAAAGGTCCTAGATACATAACTGCTCAAGATATAATCTTACCACCTTCCGTAGAAATCGTTGATACGGCACAACCTATAGCTAACTTAACAGAACCCATTGATTTTTGTATTGAGTTACAGATAAAGAGAGATCGTGGATATCAGACAGAACTCACAAAGGACTATCAAGATGGAAGTTATCCTATAGATGCTGTATCCATGCCTGTTCGAAATGTGAATTATAGTATTTTTTCTTGTGGGAATGGAAATGAAAAACACGAGATACTTTTTTTAGAAATATGGACTAATGGAAGTTTAACCCCTAAAGAAGCGCTTTATGAGGCTTCTCGTAATTTGATTGATTTATTCCTCCCTTTTCTACACGCGGAGGAAGAGGGAACGAGTTTCGAAGAAAATAAAAACAGGTTTACTCCGCCCCTTTTTACTTTTCAAAAAAGATTAATTACTCTAAAGAAAAACAAAAAAGGAATTCCATTGAATTATATTTTTATTGATCAATTAGGATTGCCTTCTAGAACGTATAATTGTCTCAAAAGGTCCAATATACATACACTATTGGACCTTTTGAGTAAGACTGAAGAAGATCTTATGAGAATTGAAAATTTTCGTATGGAAGATAGAAAACAGATATGGGACACTCTAGAGAAGTATCTCCCAATGGATTTACTTAAGAATAAGCTCTCGTTTTAAATCCATTACAATTTTTTGTTCTTATTCTTTTTCGAGTTAGAATAAAAAGAAAAAAGAAAACAATTTTGCATCTTTGGTACAATCTATATTTTCGCGAAATGGATCATAATAAAATGAATTTTAGGTATCTAGGGAAGATTCACTTGGAAGTAACTATTTCCTAGATACCTATGCAGGGTACTTCACGGTTGAATGAATCAAAAAATACCTAAAAAAGACCTAAAGTTAAAGATTTATCAATGGGTAATGTTGCTCCAATACCTAACCAAAGAGCTACTGCAGTACCGATTAAAAAAACGGTCGTAGCTACTGGGCGACGAAAGGGATTTTGGAATTTATTCACATTCTCTAGAAAGGGTACTGTCAATAAGCCCGTTGGCACAGAAACCATTAAGAGAACGCCCAATAACTTATTGGGTACCGTACGGAGTATTTGAAACACGGGAAAGAAGTACCACTCAGGTAATATTTCCAGAGGAGTTGCAAATGGATCCGCCGGTTCACCAATCATTGATGGCTCGAGAACCGCTAAACCTACATTACATGCGATAGTACCTAGAATTACTACCGGAAAAATATATAAAAGATCATTGGGCCATGCGGGTTCCCCATAATAATTATGTCCCATCCCTTTAGCTAATTTAGCTCTTAATACAGGATCATTTAAGTCTGGTTTCTTTGTTATTGGGATAGGTGAACTCTTTAGGATCCATCCCCCAAAGGAACCGGACATGAGAATTTATCATCATCCGGCTCGAGCAAGAATGAAAGAAATAAGACCGCGGAAGATCCATAATAGAATTATGGTATATAATGACTCAATGACTCTAGACAAGAAAAGCTTTATCATATTCTCTTTTCCGAAGTTGGGTCTACAACTACTCATTGAAAAGAATCCTATTCTTATGGGTAAATGCTCAATATCCAAGTAGGCTTACAAATTTGATCATGATCAATTGCTTTCTGGATTGTCTCATGTCTCTTGCTTAGTTGGTGTTTATCCCCCCACTATCGCAAGTTTCTTACCTCCAAACAAAATATTTACTTGTTACTAATAAAAAATAAAAAAGTTTAGCCTACATTCTTCCTTAGATCCCTTCTTTTACTCCGATAGTATTGCGGATCACAATCGATGCAAAGAAAATGAATGCATTTCCATACTATAATAAAAAAGGGTAAGTATAATATTGAATCATGTCACATGACTTATTCTACTCTATGGGATCTTACGGAGCCTGTTCATGGATGACATAGTTGGGTATGATCATAGAAAATATTCTCCTCAAGTGAACCAGCCTATCCTTCCTAGGTAGGAGACTTACGTGTTGATTGGATGCGGAGACACCTTTGATTGTGAATTCTAATGTGGCAGATCCAATTCTTTATCTGCATGGCCAAACCAATAATTCAAGTCACACACTCCCATAATCCGCCTTTTTTTCTTTCGTAAAATTAACTTCAACTATTTGTTTTGTATTGTATCAAAATACTTCGGAGTTGAAGAGAAGTATCCAAATGACATGTGTTTTTTTACAATAACCCATGTTTGTAGCAATGAAATACGATAACCTACCCGATATGATATATGAGAATTCTAATTCTCTATAGATATGCCTTCCCTATAAAGGACCCGAAATACCTTGCTTACGTATCATTGGAAAGTGCATTAACATAAATACGGCAGTAAGCAGAGGCAGTACAAAGGTATGTAAACTATAAAAACGAGTCAAAGTGGATTGACCCACACTAGCACTTCCACGTAATAACTCCACTAAAGGTGATCCTATTACCGGAATGGCATCCGGTACACCTGTCACAATTTTGACTGCCCAATAACCAATTTGATCCCAAGGCAAAGAATAACCAGTTACACCAAATGATGCAGTCAAAACAGCCAAAACCACACCTGTGACCCAAGTTAATTCGCGGGGTTTTTTAAATCCGCCTGTGAGATACACACGAAATACATGCAGGATCATCATTAGAACCATCATACTTGCTGACCATCGATGAACGGATCGGATTAACCAACCAAAGTTGGCCTCGGTCATTATGTATTGAACCGAAGAAAAAGCCTCTGTAACCGTTGGGCGGTAGTAAAAAGTCATAGCAAAACCGGTAGCGACTTGTACTAGAAAACAAGTAAGTGTAATTCCCCCTAAACAATAAAATATGTTGACATGGGGGGGAACATATTTACTAGTTATATCATCTGCAATTGCCTGAATCTCAAGACGTTCCTCAAACCAATCATATACTTTATTGAGATAGGTAACTAACCCAAGCCCCCCTCTAAGAGCCGTATATGAAAATTTCATCTCGTACGGCTCAAACAGAAACACACAAATTTTCAACGAATATTAGAAAAAAAAAGGTTCAAAACTTCATCAGCCACTGGATTGGGTCGATTTGCCTTGAAGATATGAAATAAGAAAAATTCGGAATATATTCTTTGTTATGATAATGCCAAAAAATATCAAGTTGGCTCATCTGTCTTTCTTCCTTTCCCTTATGCCGGTCATTCGGGGCCTCTTGACTTTTCTCTTCCCTATTTTTTTTTTTGATTTGTTTTTTTTTTGCGTAATCATATTATAGAAATTATCTTGTTGCGATCCTATGAATCAGTTAAATTAAAACCTTAGATTCATACTAGAGCCACGATGATTGAGTCTCAAGCTAACCAAAAGGCAAGGGTTCTTCGAATAAGAACCACTTGATAATCATTTATGGATATGGAATCGGTGTAATGACTCGGCAAAATCGAGAGAAAAAAAAAGTTGTCTTTTGGGCAAAGAAAATTGGAAGGAAGAAAATTTCTTTTTTATTTTTATTTAAGAACTACTTGAATTTTTCAGTCTGGTTGCGAGGTCTTAATAGTAAGTATGAATCATAGTTCCATTTTTTTTTTTTTTTGATCCACTCTATCTATTTCGTGTTCCAGATACTAGAATAAATAATATCTGACGAATTAGAATCATCTTGATAGAGATAACAGGCCCTTTCTATGTATTATCAATAGGATCAATTCTAACAAGTCACACACTCATATTCCAGAGATACCGAAACAAAAAAATTTCGCGGTCGAACTACCATAATGTCTAGAAATGTAGAGCTTAAACTAGAAAGGCTTTTTTGGATGGAAAAACTATGACTTCCTGTTTTTTTTAGTTAGTAGAAACCTAATTGGTTAAAATTCCGTCCAGTAAAACAGAAGAATTATAAATTTCTAAAATGATAGATAGGAATATAGCGAATAAAGCCATAGCGACTCCCATAAAAGGAGTGGTCCCCCAACCCGGAGCTACTTTTCCATATTCCGAATTCAAGGGTTTCAATAAACTACCTGCACCAGTTCGTTTTGGCCTAGGTTTAGAACTATCTTCAACGGTTTGTGTAGCCATAAATTCTATTTCATCATTGGTGTTGACTTTGTATACTATTCCGTTGTAGTTGTAAATACACGATCTTTTCGTAGATCCATTGTAATCTTGAAATTCTATCAAAATGGAAACAGCAACTTTAGTCGCCATCTCCATATCTGGTTTACTTGTAAGCTTTACTGGGTATGCCTTATATACCGCGTTTGGGCAACCCTCTCAACAATTAAGAGATCCATTCGAAGAACACGGGGACTAATTGAAGTAAGAAGTCTACCAGATGGGTAGACTTCTTACTTCAATGAAATTATTTTATTCTTTTAGTTGGAGTTGGTGGAACCTTAGGTGGTTCTCGGAAAAAGATAGCGAAAAAAATTATTCCTAAAGTAGAAACTAAAAGGAACGTATAAACCAATGCTTCCATAGATTCGATCGTGGTTTATTTACAATTATAACTTCCACACCTATTCATTTGTCATTTGGGAAAATTTCCCATATAAAGAAAGAAAAAGAGTTAAAGAAAGGATGGGAGATGTTTCCCATGTCAAATCAAAAAAGAGAGGTCAAAGATACCATAACAATGTGTATCAGACTGCCTGTTTCCTTGTAGTTGGATCTCCCACTTTTTGGAATGTTCCAAATTCCACTTGAGCATCCAAATCTGGATCAATACCAGCAAAAACATCTCGGAACAAGGTTCTAGCGCCATGCCAAATGTGTCCGAAAAAGAAGAGCAAAGCAAAGGTAGCATGACCAAAAGTGAACCAACCCCTTGGACTGCTGCGAAAAACACCATCTGATTTCAAAGTAGCTCGATCTAATTCAAAAATTTCCCCTAATTGAGAACGCCTCGCATATTTTTTTACAGTAGCAGGATCAGAATAACTTACTCCATTAAGTTCACCACCATAAAACTCCACCGTTACCCCTACTTGTTCAACACTATATTTGGATTCTGCTCTTCTAAAAGGAACGTCCGCTCTCACAATTCCCTCTTCATCTACCAAAACAACCGGAAATGTTTCAAAAAAAGTAGGCATACGACGTACAAAAAGCTCGCGTCCTTCTTTATCTCTAAAAACGGGATGCCCTAACCAGCCAACAGCTATTCCATCCCCATTGTCCATTGAGCCCGCTCTGAATAATCCCCCTTTTGCAGGATTATTACCAATATAATCATAAAAGGCTAATTTTTCGGGAATTTTAGACCAAGCTTCTGATAAACTAAGATTTTCGGCTAAACCATTGCTAACTCTTCGATATATTTCTTGCTGAAAGTATCCCTGATCCCACTGATAACGAGTAGGCCCGAATAATTCGATTGGGGTTGTTGCTGACCCATACCACATAGTTCCAGCAACTACGAAAGCTGCAAAAAAAACAGCAGCGATACTACTGGAAAGTACAGTTTCAATATTGCCCATACGTAATCCTTTGTATAGACGTTGAGGCGGACGGACACTAAGATGGAATAAACCCGCTAATATACCCAATGTACCCGCAGCAATATGATGAGAAGCTATTCCCCCCGGGACAAAAGGATCAAAACCTTCCGCACCCCATGCTGGATTTACAGCTTGTACTTTTCCAGTTAGTCCATAAGGATCGGATACCCATATCCCAGGACCATACAAACCCGTTACATGAAATGCGCCAAAGCCAAAGCAAGCCACCCCTGCAAGAAATAAATGAATTCCAAAGATCTTGGGCAAATCTAAAGAGGGTTTCCCCGTCCGCTCATCAGAGAATATTTCTAGGTCCCAATATACCCAATGCCAGATCGCTGCCAAGAAACACAAACCAGAAAACACAATATGTGCACCAGCCACACCTTCATAACTCCAAATACCCGGATTTGTTACAGTTCCTCCTGAAATACTCCAACCACCCCAGGAATCCGTTATTCCTAAACGAGTCATGAAGGGAATGACGAACATACCCTGTCTCCACATTGGATCCAGAACAGGATCAGAGGGATCAAAAACTGCTAATTCGTATAAAGCCATCGAGCCAGCCCACCCAGAAACTAGAGCTGTGTGCATTATATGCACCGCAAGTAATCGACCCGGATCATTCAATACGACAGTATGAACACGATACCAAGGCAAACCCATGGAAATACCCCTTTAGCAAAGAAAAATAGACACGATGTCGCTTTATTTTATCGCATTGGAAAAGACTATCCATATCCTATGTACCTAACCCTTCTAGGGAATTCTGTGTCAGAAAGCGTTAATATTTATTTCATTTCATTAAAAATAAGAAGCCAATTCTGTTCATAAGAAGAAAGAGAAGCAGATCTATTCTATACTCGATAAGTGCCAATATGCAATGGTTAACTTGGCCAATTTTGAAAAACGAAGAATAGATCCCTACCCCTCTTTGTTTATCATTTGAATCGCCGATTCCTTTTTCTTTATTCAATCTGTCTTACCTTCTTTATACGTATAAGCTTTCAATCTATGTATTATTTCAATCTACGTATTAATATAATCTATACTATTCATATTAAATCTATAGTATTCATATAGAATAAGAATAAAAATGAAGACAATAAACTGCGGATTCTTTCTTTCTCTTCTATTCTTACGTTTCCATATTAAAGTGTGGTTTTCTTACTTAAATTTAATAATATTAATCTAATATGCCCATTGGTGTTCCAAAAGTACCTTACCGGATTCCCGGAGATGAAGAAGCGACTTGGGTTGACTTATACAATGTTATGTATCGAGAAAGGACACTTTTTTTAGGTCAAGAGATTCGTTGCGAGATCACGAATCATATTACAGGTCTCATGGTATATCTCAGTATAGAAGATGGACTTAGTGATATTTTTTTGTTTATAAACTCCCCAGGCGGGTGGCTAATCTCAGGAATGGCTATTTTTGATACGATGCAAACGGTGACACCAGATATATATACAATATGCCTTGGAATAGCCGCGTCCATGGCGTCCTTCATTCTACTTGGAGGAGAACCCACCAAGCGTATAGCATTCCCTCACGCGAGGATTATGCTTCACCAACCCGCTAGTGCTTATTATCGGGCAAGGACACCAGAATTTTTACTAGAAGTAGAAGAGTTACACAAAGTTCGCGAAATGATTACAAGGGTTTATGCACTAAGAACAGGCAAACCCTTTTGGGTTGTATCCGAAGACATGGAAAGGGATGTTTTTATGTCAGCAGACGAAGCCAAAGCTTATGGACTTGTCGATATTGTAGGAGATGAAATGATTGAGGAGCACTGCGATACTGATCCAGTGTGGTTTCCGGAAATGTTTAAGGATTGGTAGTGTTCGGATTTCTTGTAAAGTTATTTCAGACCCAAATTAGGGTTTTCTTCGATTTAATAGAAAATAGAAATAGAAAGACTTCATGATGATCAATCATCAGGTTAAGATGGATCTAAACCAATCCATTTTTTTCTATACACATAACACATACAACATGCCAACGGTTAAACAACTTATTAGAAATGCAAGACAGCCAATACGAAATGCTAGAAAAACGGCCGCGCTTAAAGGGTGCCCTCAGCGTCGAGGAACATGTGCTAGGGTGTATGTGCGACTCGTTCAGATCATAACTTCAAACAAATAAAAAAAATTTGGAAGTATCCATGATTAGTACCAATGAATAGGATATAGTATAGCTTTTCTATCCTAGATTTCTATGGTATATGGAATTTTTGGTTTCCTTTGGTGCAAATCCAATTATTTAAATTGGAAATAAGAAGCAATTCCCCCATTGGTAGCAAATGGTTATCCATTAAGCGGAGGAAATAGTAATAAAAAGAAAAAGGCTTATGCTCCTTTATCTTAAAAGAACGGACTAACAGGGTCAGCTACTTAGCCAACTTTCATAATTAAATACCGTCACTGTATGGATAACTCTTATTGTGAAAAGAGCTATTTACTCTATAATGGATAGGTAGAGCCAAAGAATGTGAACTATACAAGTTCACAATACCTTTTGATGAAAGAAAGGGCTCCGGTGTATAGAGAGGGCCTTACCGTTTAAAAGGGAACCATAGAAACGATGGAACCCACTATTTTTTTAGTATCGTTAGAATTCATTTGTTATTTCGCATAGAAATAACTGAACGGAGTGTAATAAAAAATCGTGGTTGGGAAGGTTACTATAGCAAAAGCCATTGGAATTAATATTTTATATATCGGAATAATTCGTTTTGTTATTAATGGAAAAAAGGATGGCTAAAAGAAGAGAAATAATTAGTTATTCATTAAGGTTAATTTGATTCAATGACCAGAGTTCCGCGAGGATATATAGCCCGGAGACGACGAACAAAAATGCGTTCATTTGCCTCAAACTTTAGAGGGGCTCATTTAAGACTTAATCGAATGATTACCCAACAGGTAAAAAGAGCTTTTGTTTCCTCTCATCGAGATAGAGGTAGGCAAAAGAGGGATTTTCGTCGTTTGTGGATCACTCGGATAAACGCAGCAACGCGGATATATAAAGTATTTGATAGTTATAGTAAATTAATACACAACCTGTACAAGAAGAAATTGATTCTTAATCGTAAAATGCTTGCACAAGTAGCTGTATCAAATCCAAATAATCTTTATACGATTTCCAATAAAATAAAGATCATCAATTAAAGGGATAAATAAAGTAATATACTGGAATAATAAAAACCCAATTCCCGGAGAGGGAACTCCGGGAAGATACAATAAATTAAGATTAAGTGGTAGGAATCAACGAGCAGGATTACTTTCTTTATAATATATATAGGTCTGGCCCTTTCGAATAAAACATCAACAATCGGAACTTAAGTTCCGATTGTTGTTTCTTAAATTTGGGTTGTAGTTTCTTAAGTTTGGATTGGAATTGTACTTTTCCGTTAATTGAGGAATATGTCTATTTTTTCTAGGTCTAGAACCCGTAATTATTGAAATTGACTGGGCTTGAAATTGCTTTTCGTTCTCATAGTTACGAAACGGTAAGAAAGATAAAATACGAGCCTGTTTTATAGCAAGAGTAATTAATCGTTGTTGTTTCAAGGTTAATCTATTTATTCGTCTAGATAATATTTTTCCTTGTTCACTAATAAATCTATTAATTAAACTCATGTTTCTATAATCAATTCGATCTCCCGGGCCAATCCGAGGACGCCTACGAAAAGGTTGTTTAGATTTACGAAAAGGTTGTTTGAATTTACGAAAAGTTTGTTTGGATTTACGAAAGGTTTGCTTGGATTTATTAAAAGTTTGTTTGGATTTACGAAAGGGTTGCTTAGATTTAAGAAAAGGTTGTTTAGATGTATACATGATTTATTCCTTATTTAAAATTTTAAAATTGAAAAAAAAATTCATTTATTTATTTTATTATTTTATTAATTTCGGATCCAGAAGAAGTAGTTTTTCTTTGATCCATATCTTATTTAATTAATCTTATAGTATATGAATACCCTCTATACATATGAAATAATATCGACTGGAAATCAGATGAGTTTATTTGTATTTTATACTAGAGTTTTTTTATATATTAAATAGAAAGTTCTTAGTCTTTCCGTTTTTTGGAAAGATCGAACACACGACGGATGTTCCTATTTCTTTATTTCGTGATGAGTCGTATGCTTGCGACAATAACGACAAAATTTTTTGAATTCTAATTGTCCGGGTGTATTGTGGCGATTCTTTTGAGTACTATATCTAGAAATCCCCGTTGATTCCTCATTGGCACCTTTTCGAACACAACTGATGCATTCCAAAATAACCCTGATTCTAACATCTTTTCCCTTGGCCATGAACCTCCTTTTCTGTTTGGATTGGCTTAACTTAATACTTATACTTATACTTTTATTCTTCTATTTTGAATCCGAAGAAGAAGAATAAAATCCATTAGAATAAATTTTTTGAATTCTTAAATTAAGTAATAAAAAATAAAGAAATAATTAAAGAATACCATCCTTGTCGAATTAGCAAAGATTTTGCTTCGAAACCTTTTCATTTAATTAGCCAGCCTTTTTCTTTTTCTATGCTCTGATTTCTGAGGCCCATTTAGCTTGGATACCACTTTAAATTGAATTTATTTTTTTTAATAGAATTTATTTTTCATGACTCTGAGGTTTAACCCAATCCATCTTTTATTTCTTTTTCCTTCCGATACTAAATAAAAGGATTCAAAAGGGTCAAATTTTGTCATGTCACAAAGAATTCTATTCCTCAATTAAAAAAAAGGAAATGACAAAGCATCTGGAAATAAACGATTAATTTCTATCAATAAACCTGCTAAAGCACCAAACCATAGAGTACTTAGCACGGGTGCTACAGAGAGATATGTTTTTATATCCCGCATTGAAAATCCTCCTTCCTTGTTGGAATACATATATGATCAGAAACTCTTGCCCAAGATTGTTATGCTATATATAAAATGAACCATATAGACGAAATTTTCTTATCCCTAAAAAAGAAAAAGATGACCCCGAAAAGTAATCCTTCTTTTATAGGCGAAATTTTATTGGATTTTAGATGTATATAATTCCTTAATTATATGAGACCAAAAAGAAGAAATGACAGGAGGGTTCTATATAGATCGAGAAATAAGAATAAAATTACAATGTGGAAAAGAAGACAGGAATTGTGTACAATGGCATTGTACAACAATTTGGAAAAGGGATGTAGCGCAGCTTGGTAGCGCGTTTGTTTTGGGTACAAAATGTCACAGGTTCAAATCCTGTCATCCCTACCTATTACTTTTTTATTCTTTTTGGGCAGTAGCGAAGAGATCAATTGAAAGTAAAGTGGGTATAACTTGAATTTGTGGAGACTATACGTACGTGAGATACGTTAGGAATAGAAAAATATTTTGATTTTGAATGAATGAAAGCGCTCTTAGTTCAGTTCGGTAGAACGCGGGTCTCCAAAACCCGATGTCGTAGGTTCAAATCCTACAGAGCGTGATTCCATCTATCTTAGGTCGAAGCAGAGTAAAATAATTTAACAAAACAAAGTGGAATTGCAACTCGAATTTGACCTCCTCTCTGGTCTGGAGGAGGTCAATAAAAAAATAAAAATTACTCAATCAAAGATCCAACTGATCCCCACGCCTGTATTGCAAATATGCAGTCACGAATAATCCCGCTAAAGTAATAGGAATTAGGCCTAAGACGATTCCAAATAGAAAAACTTCAATCATTTCGATTTGTTCGAGGTGATAAAAAAAGAGGTACGATCTATCCCTAAATAGTACTCTAAATTATCCACGAATCTCAATGACCAAGAAAAAAATTCGTAATTTAGTGTGGAAAAGAGTCGTAGAATACCAGGAATCTAAAAGAAAGATTTTTTTTTCTGACTTATTCAGTCAATTCAAATAAGACGTATCTTGTTCAAGCCAATAAATAGAGCTGGGGTTATAGTTAAAGCAGCTAGTAGAAAACCGAAATAACTAGTTAAAGTAAGCATGAAAGAATTAATTTCCTTTTATTTTTTTTACTACACTACATATGTTGGTAAAGCGCTTACCTAAGTTATGGGAAATTCATCAGTCAGTTATTTTAGAGAATACTAAAAAATAAGATAGAGTGAGATACAGAAGTGTAAAAGAAAGTAGATTCATCAGATGATACATGAGTTCCTAATTCCGAATCAAGAGATTGTTGTGGAATTTTTCAATTGAGTAAATTAATAATATTAAGAACTAGATCATGTAATCCCACTGAAAAAATGTTTTCTATTTTGGATTATTTCTTTTTCAATATGACCCTCTTTTTGGAGTGAACGGTCAAATATTCCACTATTCCTTCTTATTTTAACTGTCTTATTTTAACTAATTGTATTCCATATGGAATAAGAGGAGAAGAAAAGCATTCCACGACCCCCCCAGAGGGCCCCTTAAAAAAATAAAATAAAGCTCTTCCTTGAATTTACTTTATTTTTATTCCTTTTTTGAACTCCAACCAAAGTAGATTCGAAGACGAGTCACTTC